CTTAATTGATTCAGAACATCTGTTCCCCAATAATATCTATCGAAACTTTCAAAGTTACAAAAAAATAAGCAATCACTCAATTTCTTTTTCCTGGATCACAGAATCACAATCCATCTATATATTGATTTCTGTTGATCCGATATTATTCAAATCCTTTCTATACTAGTAGAACTTTATTCTATTTATTTTAGTGTCTCATTAATTCAATTCAAATAGTTTTCTAGGTTCATGGAAGAAGTTTCATTTGCTCAATGACTTCTCTTTCTTTTTTTTTGTTTTACCACTACTTAATAGAAATCCAAAAAGAGTTCTGATAAACCTGGAAAATTTATAAACTACGAATAGGAATGTTTGATGAATAGAATTAAGAACCATTATTATTTCGACACCCGAAAAGGAATTTCCCCCATCCCTTTCGGGTGCCGAAGACTAGTACGACAAATAATCCCCTTTAGAATCCCTTGTTCCCCTCATTTATCCCTACTTTCTTTATATTCGATATTCCCCACTTCCTTATTTTATGTTTAGTATCTAGTTCTAGTCGAATTTGATTCGATTCTAATAGAATCAAAACTATTGACACATTCTATGATATTGAAATCTGATAATAGTGACATCCTCCAATTTGTATTGGAAAAACAAAGAAGGGTGAAAGTAAAATAGCCTTCTTCACAATATATATATACTATGATTTAGGAGTGCGGTACAAGAACTTCCCGACATCCGGTAGAAAAAGAATATAAATAAGCAAAAGACTTTTCGTAAGTTTTTTGCTTCTACATAACATAATTGCCAAGAAGAATTTGGTTCTTTTTACCAACTTGATGTTGATAAATGATAAATCCGCGGATCTATAAATTCATTTCGGACAATTGGACCTTCTCAAACTGTTTCTTTTTAAGAACCAAAAAGATTTGTGCCAAAACAACAGATGCCAAAAAGAACAAAAGGCCTTGGACACGTAATGGATCCTGAAGTACTATTTCTGCATCGGCCTGACCAAACCCACCTACATTAGGATTACTTGTTAATGGTTGATCAAGTTTGATAGATTGGCCCTCTGAAACACGAAGTTCTGGTCCTGGGGGGATAATATCAAGCACTTCACGCCCATTCGCTGCATCCGTTATGGTTATTTCGTATCCCCCTTTTTCTTTTCGTATGATTTTGCTTACTATACCCGCAGCTGTAGCATTATAAACCGTATTGTTACTTTTATTCCCGTCGGGATAAATCTGACCCCTCCCCCTGTTCCCACCTACGTATATTGGATATTTTAAGAAGTGGGCATCTTTATTAGTTGCGGGGTTCGGGGAAAGAATAGGAAAAGTTATTTCACTATATTTCGGGCCAGGAACTGGCCCTATCACAAGAATATTTTTTTTAGTGGGTCGGTAGGTCTGAAAAGACAGCTTGCCTATCTTTTCTTTAATCTTGGGCGAAATACGGTCGGAGGGGGCTAATTCAAACCCCTCTGGTAAAATAAGAACGGCCCCCACATTCAAAGACCCCTTTTTACCATTAGCAAGAACTTGTTTCAGTTGCATATCATATGGAATTCTAACAACTGCTTCAAATACAGTATCAGGGAGTACCGCCTGTGGAACCTCAATATCCACGGGCTTATTAGCTAAATGACAATTGGCGCATACAATGCGACCAGTTGCCTCTCGTGGATTTTCAAAACCCTGCTGCGCAAAAACGGGATATGCATTTGAAATTGATGCCTGAGTTATTATATATATCATGAGGGATACGGAAATGAATCGAGTAATCTCTCCCTTTAACGAAGAAAAGGTATTTCGAATTTGCATGGTCCAATCGTTGATCCCGAAAATTTCTACAATAAAATTAGGTAGGTCACTAATAAAGTTCCCTATCTGCGACTCTGCTATTTACTGAAAAAATTTTACTGGAATATAAGATTCCTGGAATCTGGGAGGGATCGGATCCTCTGGATGGGTAGAAAGGTAAGGGAAGTACGGCTTTGATGCTTTGCTTATGTAAAAAATCCAAAATATTCTAATTGGATCATTGAATCGCTTTTCACTCAGCCATTGAATGATAAATCACTACAAGTGACGGAGATACACGATTTAAATAAGAAAAAAGCCAATATTTAAAAAACGTATCTAGAATGACTGGAAAGGTGGAAACAAGAACAGATAGAATAATATCATTATGAGCAAATCCAAAATCGTTGTAGGCATAGTCAATCAGTAGTTCCCAACCGCGGGGAGAATGGAATCCGATACATAAATCAGTTACGAAAAGAATCGAAAAGGCTTTTATTGTGTCGCTTAAATTATATAGGAATTCTTGAAACCAAGAGTTAAGAATAAAAAGTTCTTCATTACACAGAATTGAATAACCACTTAGAATAATGAAGCAGATTGTATTTGTCGAGAAGTGAAAAATCGTATGGATATGATCCTCATCGTGCATCTTGATTAATTGAATTGTTTCTTTCGGGAGCCCTATACGAAGCTTTTCTAGACGTCTTTCCGTAAATTCCTTTATCATTTCGTCCAAGAAGAATAATTCCTCAAATTCTATGAATTTTTCTAGAATAGCTTTTTCCTGAATATCATTCAAAAAGGTTTCGGGTTGACTAGTATTCCACCAATTAGTAACCCAGGATTCCAGATTTTTATTAAATGAGAGAGGGATCCACCAGGGCAAAAATACTACAAATACTATAGATGAAAGATATCTAAGGGGAATGGATGCGTTCGTTTTTTTTTTTGTCATTTTTTCATCTGTGAATTGTTAATGAACACACCTCATTCATTGATTCTATGCAATCTAATATTTCTATCAAGCATGAGTTCTATTACAAGGTATTGCACCTATAAACGAGTCTCGTTTTTTTTTAGTTGTGATTCGGCGGTTAGTTCTTGAACCTAGTGTAGAAAAACTACAGAAATCGAAGAAGAATCCACTTCTAATTCTTCGTTCCAATTCGAATTTTAATCAAGAAATAATAAAAAACAAAACAATATTGTTTCCAGATATCCCAATTGATCAAATATTCGAAGCGATTACCCCCTTTCGACGAATGCCCGAAAGATTCAAATTCAAATAATGAATATTAATATTATTCGCATTTCGAAATGAAAGAACTTTTTTTCTATTAAAAATGTAAAAATGAAACTCTCGCATATTTCGAAAATAAAAAGAGTCTTGAGGGGTTCCTCCTGCCGAGAAAGTTTTTATTCTTATTCTTTTATTCTTATTCTTCAGTTAATTTTTCAAAAACCTTCAATTGGTACACCCAAGAAATAGGCCAATTCCGCAGCCTTTTGCTCAATTTCTCGTAGAGTCAAATTCTCATCAGTACGATTCAAGGGAATGGCCCCCAAGCCTCTGCTTTCTATATAAAGGACACGACGAGCATAAATCCCCTCTTTAACTTCTATTCTAATGGACTGAATATCTTTCACAAGGAATCGTAGAAAGATGCGGCGATTTTTTCCAGGAAATCCCCAACGAAAAATACACACTATTCCCTCTTTTGTATCAAATCGATCATAACCGCTACCTACATTCCATGTAATTGTGCACCACAAATAGGAACTAATAAAGAGACCCGCGATCCCGTAGAAAGACATCACGATCCCTTGTGGAAAAAATTTTATTTGCTGAGACGGAAATAAAGATAGCAAATTCCTATCAAGATAACTAGAAATTCCAACCACTAAAAATCCTAATGAACCTAAAAAAAGGATAAGGGCCCAGCAGAAATTGCTTGTTTTGCGAGAGCCTGCTATAAATTCTATCCATATATATTCTGATCGCCAACTCATACATACTAGCTCCAGTTGAATTTTATTGGAATTGGGGAGATAACCAAAAGAAAATCAATTTGAGTTTACTTTTGTTGTTTCTGAAGTAACTCTCATCAACTAGTACTATTTTGATGTGAACTCTTAGCAGTAAGTTATCGAATTGGTTAGATCTAATAAAATAAGAACATCCCCTTCATATGATTCCTTATAGATCGGTACATACATATAGATACATTGATTTTCATTGCAGACATGAGTTCAGATCACAATCTATTGTTGACAATAGATAGAATAAATTTACCTATATATCATATATCATGTTTACACATGCATAAGAGCTCTTCCGTTTATGCTCGGAGAAAGTCACTTCTTAGTCTTATACACTATTCTACTAAACGGCTATCCGTCATCGCTAAGTCTTGAAAAAAAAACTAGACGAGAGTTGGCCTTGATCCGATCGGATTTAAAAAATCTTATTTTTTTCAAGATAAAGAAATAAAGAAGCCATTGCCATTGCCGGAAATACTAGGCCCACTAAAGGCACTAAAATGGAGGGAAAGCTGTTGAGAATTGTCATAGAAAGGGTACCTCGATTTAATATTTGTACCTGTTACTGGCATAAAGATATCCTATAATAATGAAAATGAATATTCTAATTATTATCAGATTCTAATTCGTATATAAATGTATATTAAGTATACTTATCTAGTTGTATATAAGTATACTAAGTATACTAAATAAGTATATATACTAAGCGCAAGGAATGTAGAACGGACCTAGTCATTTTTCTACATGAAATAAATGTATGATAACCCATTTTCGTTATTATTATTAATTATTTTTCTTCTTCTGTTGTTCTTAGCTTCGGATTTCTTTTTTAATATCTAATTTCTTTTTGTATTACAAAAAGAAATTAGATATTAAAAAAGAAATTATTAAAATTCCCCAAGGATTCTAACGAATCCGATCCAACAGCAGGGATTCCTAGGAAAATGGTCCTTGTTGGTAGATATAGAAAGATGCAAGATTTTCTATTTTCTCTATTTGAATGATATATACATACGCAAGAGGAGAACAAGAAATTCGTTTTATTTGCCCTGCCCCCAATTACAATTAATTCTAAGGAAGAATACTTTTTTTATGTTGTTTTGTTGAGAGAGGTTTACTGATTACTAATACGTCATATCGGCAAAAATAAAAGAATTTTCTGCA